AATCCATTTTTGTTCTTTCATTCCAGGTAAAACCCCCTTGAAGTATCAACTAGTCGAGGAAGAACCCTATTAGACAACCCGCCCCTTCTCTTTTCTTTTTCACAAATAAGAGGTTTCGTATTCAATTCGGATATTAGAGGGATTACCATATATAACACAAAATTTCTCCGCCTATTCTTTCTAGTCGAGCCTCTCGGTCTGTCATTATACCCCGAGAAGTAGAAAGAATTACAACTCCCATCCCACCTAAAATTCTAGGAATTCTTTGATAGTTAGAATAGATTCGTAGACCCGGCCGACTGATCCGTTTTAAATTTAAAAGATTTCTATAAGGCCTTTTCCTATTCCTTCTGTGTCGTAGGGTTAAAACCAAAAAATATTTCTTGTTTTCTCGATGTTTTCTCACGTTTTCGATAAAACCCTCCCGTAAAAGTATTTTAACAATACTTTGGCTGATATTAGTAGATGCTACTCGAACCACGCTTTTTCTATACATATCGGCATTTCGTATAGAGGTTATTATGTCAGCAATAGTATCACTGCCCATGATTAATTAAAATTATTGGTGCCTCCAAATTTGGATATAATCAACATGTTTTTCTTTTTTTTTTTTTTACGTATTTGTTTATGAATATTAATTTTGAAAGGTATATACGTGAGACAAAATCTACTAAATTAATCTATTTCTTTTAAATACCCTACTATAACCATATCGTGGTCTCATTTTATAATACCTCGGGAGCTAATGAAACTATTTTAGTAAAATTGAACTGTCTCAATTCTCGGGCAATCGCACCAAAAACTCGAGTTCCTTTTGGATTTCCTTCTTGATCAATCACAACTGCAGCATTGTCATCATATCGTATTATCATACCGTTGTCACGTTTAAGTTCTTTACAAGTACGGACAATTACAGCTCTGACCACTTCTGATCTTTCTAGAGGCATGTTTGGGACTGCGTCTTTGATCACAGCAACAATAACGTCACCAATACGAGCATATCGACGATTGCTAGCTCCTATGATTCGAATACACATCAATTCTCGAGCCCCGCTGTTATCTGCTACATTCAAATGGGTCTGAGGTTGAATCATATCATTTTTTTTATTTGTTTTTTACAATACAAAGGTCGAAGAAAAAAAGAAATATTGTTTGTCCAAAAAAAGAAACCTGCACCCGCTATTTTTTTTACCCAAGGCCTATTTCTTTTTTATCCCGAAATGATAAATTGAGCTCGTATAGGCATTTTGGACGCTGCTATTGAAATAGCCCTTCTAGCTATATTTTCTGTTACTCCACCCATTTCATAAAGGATTCGACCTGGTTTAACAACAGCTACCCAATATTCGGGAGAGCCTTTACCTGAACCCATACGTGTTTCTGCGGGTCTTACTGTAACTGGTTTATCTGGAAATATACGGACCCATATTTTTCCACCACGACGTGCATTTCGTGTCATTGCTCGTCGACCTGCTTCTATTTGTCTAGATGTGATCCAAGCGGGTTCAAGTGCCTGAAGAGCGTATTTACCAAAACAAATATGATTACCTCGATAAGATATTCCCTTCATTCTTCCTCTATGTTGTTTACGGAATCTGGTTCTTTTGGGGTTATAGTTGATGGTTTGTTTTGAATTCCATCTCTACTACAGAACCGGACGTGAGAGTTTCTTCTCATCCAGCTCCTCGCGAATAGAATGAATTCAAATTAAAGATTTTGAATTCAGATATAATATAATTTGAATTAAGATATACATGTATTTAATAAGTAATATACTGAATCATGGATTTCATTTAATCTAGATCAAATCTATTATTAATTTGTATATCTTGTTTGTATAGATAACTAAATATATTAAATAACTATTCTTATATTTATATATATATAATATATATGGTTTTTAGAATGTTAAAACGAATCTTTCTTTTGTTTTACTCTTTATCGTATTGGATTCACCCAAATTTAGCAATCCAAGAAAATAAAGTTTTCGCGGGCGAATATTTACTCTTTCAATTTCTATTTCAGTTCTATCATTAGTTCATAACTTTTCCGAATAGATAAATTGGTCTCTGGTCGGTTCCGCCATCCCGATCAATGAATCATTCGAATTCATTTTCGCTAGAATCTTTTGAATTCACAGGTTCCGTCGTTCCCATCGCTTCTTACTTTATGGTTAGGTCTCAATTCTACAATGGAGCTATTAGTTCTTGAGTCAATATTCTTAGTCTTTATTGGCTCGAAGCTCTTTATTTTTTGTTCGATGAGTAGATCCATTTAATGATGAATCCGTATTGATGCTTTATTACACAGCTTTTTTCTGAGATGACTCATAGACCTTACATATTGGAATTATATATCATCAATATTCTTTTTCTTTCTTTCTCTCATCCTTCCATTTATCCATACCCTTTATTTTTTTTTCGATTGACAACTTAGAAGCAGATTTTTTTAATAAAAAAAGATTTCAGTTGCTACAACAATATGAACAATATATCATATC